AATACAAAAAAAGATACGAGGAAATGCGACCCCCTCCTGCATACTTGATACCTTCTCCTACAAAAAAACTGGTAACACCAAAACCATTCGGAATTCCATCAATGATTCGTCTATCAAAAAAAGAAACTAGTTCAGCCAAGCCTCTTACACCCCTAATTAAGTATGTTGCGTAAAAAGAATCTATATAACCGCGGTTGGAAGACCAATTATATATAATATTTATCATTTTGTCCCAAAGAATTCTCTTTGAACCTCTTTTATCAAATGAATTAATTAAGTCAAAATTTTTGAATGATGAATAAACAGGTTTATATAAAAAGAAGGCTATAAATATTCCCCCAAAAGCTATACTAACTGAAAAAATTGCATTTATCACAAATTCATACCAATCTAGAGAATTATTCAAATTTGCATGTAAAAGATTTATAGATGGAGTTAACCATTTAGTTAATATATCCAAATCCATTCCTTCTTGATTGACCGGAATTCCTATGAATCCAATGAATAAAGTAAACAGAATTAATACAATCAGAGGAAATAACATAGTATTGTCCGATTCATGAGGATATGCAGAAATATTTTGATTGTCAAAATCAGTAATAGTAATAAAAGATTGTATCATTTTTTTGAAATTTCCATCAATTTGATGGGGTTTTTTCATTTTTGAAAAAAAAGAAGCCCTTTCCTTATTATTATTATTCATTATTAATAAGGTTAATAAACAAAAATTTTGATTAATCGTTTGCAGTCCTTCTTTACCCCATAGAGATATTGAATAGCAGGAACTACTTTTTTTTCCACTGTAATTTTTAAAAAAAACGTTTAAATGACCCTCAAAGGTAAGTAAATAAATTCGAAACATATAAAATGCGGTTAATCCGGCTGTAAAATAAGCTATTATTGCGAAAATCGGCGAGTACACCCAACTATCATTAAGAATTTCATCTTTGGACCAAAAACAAGCAAGAGGCGGAATACCACAAAGAGAAAGTGTACCAATTAAAAAAGAAGTTCTTGTAATTGGCACATGTCTTGTTAACCCTCCCATAAGAACCATATTCTGACTTTTATCTGGGGAATATCCAACAATAGCTTCCATTGAATGAATAATGGATCCGGATCCCAAAAACAATAATGCTTTTGAATAAGCATGAGTAATCAAATGAAATAAAGCAGCCCGGTAAGAACCCATACCTAGAGCTAACATCATATAGCCCAATTGAGACATTGTAGAATAAGCTAAACTTCTCTTAATATCTTTTTGAGCAAGAGCTAAAGTAGCTCCTAATAGTACTGTTATTATGCCTATAAACGATATTACATTCATTATATAAGGTATAACTATGAAAAGAGGAAGAAGTCGAGCAACTAGAAAAATCCCCGCAGCTACCATGGTAGCTGCATGTATGAGAGCTGAAATAGGAGTAGGCCCCTCCATAGCATCAGGTAACCATACATGAAGAGGAAATTGAGCGGATTTAGCAACTGGGCCAGCAAATAAGAACAAAGTACATAAAATACAAAATAAAAAATGGATCTCATTCTTATTAATTAAGTTATTGAATATTTCAAACAAATCCCCAAACTCGAAACTGCCTGTTATCCAATAAAGACCTAAAATTCCTAATAATAAGCCAAAATCCCCTACACGATTAGTCACAAACGCTTTTTGACAAGCATTTGCAGCAATAGGTCGTGTGAACCAAAAACCTATTAATAGATACGAACACATTCCAACTAATTCCCAAAAAATATAAATTTGTATCAAATTTGAACTAGTAACTAATCCCAACATGGAAGTATTGAAAAAACTCATATAAGCAAAAAATCTCAAATATCCCTGATCATGAGACATATAATTATCACTATAAATAAGAACCAGAATTGCAACAGTAGTGATTAACATTGACATAATAGAAGTAAGTGGATCAATCAAATAACCGAATTCTAAAGAAAAATCATTATTAATAGTCCAAGACCATACATATTGATAAACCAAATTGCTATTTATTTGTTGAATAGACAGCCTCATAGAAAAAATCAGAACTATACTTAAGAGGGAAATACTAGAAAAAGCCCATATGCGTCGAAGATTTTTTGTTGCCGTCGGAAAAAAGAGAAGTCCCACTCCTATTAACAAAGGAACTGGAAGTGGAATAAAGGGTATGATCCATGCATATTGGTATATATGTTCCATAATAGAATAGAAAATTTGTAATTAATTTCATTTTTTGGTTTACAATTCACCGGTTCTTGCCTCTTTTGAAAGAAGTCAATAAAAAAATCACGATATTTAATTAATAACAATAACTTAAACTTAAATCGAATTTTAAAATTTCTTAATATTTAAACATATATTAAATTATTATAACTTCTTGATTTGAATATTCAAATCAAGAAGTTATAATTGGTCAAATAATAAATTTTTTAGTGAAAGCGAATACTTATTTAGGTAGTAACTAAATGTAAACTATTGAAGCCTATGAAGTAGGAAGATAAAATAACTAAGAATTCTACTTTCATTTAAGTTATTTATAATACATATATATAGAATAAAAGATAAAAATGGAGACTCAAAAAAGACTATGAATCAGATAAAGATCTAATAAAATTCTAATAAAATGAAGAATGATACAAAAAAATAGGAACTAGTTATTTTAATTAGTTTATTTTTCATTAGTTTATTCAGAATTATTAACTAGTTTTACGCAAAATTTTTTTATTTGATTGTCTTCTATTCCAAACAAAAACATATAGAAATATTCTATTTTGTATAGTTATAGATTTGTTATCGAAAAGGATATCTATTACTTTACTTTCTATTTTACATAACATAGAATGTTAAATAAAAAAAAAATGACTAATAAGCAAATAGCAAATTCATTTTAAATTTATTGGTTTTCAGTTGAAAAAAAAAAAATTCAAGTTTTTCAATTAAGATTAACTAAGAGTTGATTTTTTAAACTCTTCGATGTGATTTATTACGTACATATAAATTAAATGCAACACAGACAAAATAGACAAAGATATAAGTCTAAGTCGAAATTTTGATTCATTATAAAAATTTTATTTTTATTAATCTTAATCAATTTAGGACGAATTTTTTTTTATAAATATTATATTCCTATAAATATTATATTCCTATAGAATATTTTGTTTATCCTAATCTAATAGGAGAAGTGACTTTAGTAGAAAAATATTTCATATATTTAGAATTAGTATAATTAGATTTTGTTTTTCTATTTTGTTAAAAGTTTAATAACGAGGATATCGTGTAGAAACTAAATTCATAGATAATGAAAATGAATAGGAAACAAAGATTCGTTTGACTAATAGATGTCTTTCACATCCAACTATAACAATGAGTAATCAATTCAATTTTATTTGAAATGGCAGTTCCAAAAAAACGTACCTCTTTTTCTAAAACGCGTATTCGTAAAAATAATTGGAAAAAAAAAGGATATTGGGCAGCGTTAAAAGCTCTTTCATTAGGAAAATCTCTTTCTACCGGGAATTCAAAAAGTTTTTTTGTACGAAAAATAAGTAATTAAACCTTGGAATAATAGAAATCGGCCTAACTCACAAAAATGGTATAACAAATTAAAAATGAATTTATTTTTAATCTAAAATCTAGAAAATAAAATATTTCAATTGAAATATGGAACTAATGCTTTGCATGCATTAAATAAATTTGAATTGGAACTTTATTTTAATTTTATTATTATGTACAATAAAAACTATTCTGTTATGTTGACCATAAAAAAAGTTCTTTTTTGTTTGAATTTTAAAATATATATATAGAGAGAGGATTTCATAACCTTTCTTTTTTAGTATATTTTGTCATTTCGAAGATGGGTATTTTTTTCCCATCCATCTATTTGTTTTGTCACAACAAAATATGCAAAAGTTTGAGTATCTATAAATAGATACTCAAACTTTTGCATATCTATAAATTTTATATCTGTAAAAAGGCAAATAGAAAATATTTAGTTTAAACCTTTAACTCTCGCAATCATTATTTCTCGGAATTGCTGTATATTCACCCGTTTCAAATCCATGCAAAAGGCCCTTTCTTTTTCGATTTAGTATTCTATAATATTTAATTAAATATTATATGCGAAGAATTTTCTTTTTTGTTTTGGAAATACATTTCAATAGAGATCCCAATTTTTTTTATATTACATATGCGGTTCCATTATTAATGGTTTGTTGAAACTTAAGATAACTTATAGACACAATAAAAATCCTACGGATTGGATATAAAACTATTCATTTACATAAAAAAAAGCCCTTCGATGCGGTGTTGAAATTGTGATTCAAAAAATATTCTTTTTTTTGTTCTGTATTGACAACATCAATGTATTTTTTTGTTATTTTTGAAATAAGCTAAAAAATTTTATTTATTTCATACTAAAAATGAGAAAGAACTTTATTGAGGTCTATCTCGAGATGAGATAGATAATGTTCTAGTTACAAGCATTCCATTTCAAGAAAACAAAAACTACACAAAAATCCATTGAAAAATGAAAGTGATACCATAAAATTAACTTGAAATAAGTAGTATATAATAATATTATGAGTATGAAAAAGAAATGTTTCAATTTTGATTTGTGAATGCTTTTTTATTCATCAATTTGACTATTTACTAAAATAAAAAAGAAATATTACATTGAATTAACCCCTTCAATCTCGACAATTAACTAAAAAGAGGCTATTATTATTTTAAACAAGCCGCTATGGTGAAATTGGTAGACACGCTGCTCTTAGGAAGCAGTGCAAGAGCATCTCGGTTCGAGTCCGAGTGGCGGCACGGCATCTTACAAATTCTCAAAAGAATTCAATAGTCCTATAATAATAATTATATTAATTTCTGATTTCCATTTCATAATTTGTAATTGAGGGATTTCTTTTTTTATATATTAATTTTTTATGATCTTTTCTACTTTAGAGCATATTTTAACTCATATTTCCTTTTCAACAGTTTCCGTTGTAATTACACT